CATAATAGAAGTAAGTGGGTCGATCAAGTATCCGAATTCTAAAGAAAAATCATTATTGATAATCCAAGACCATACATATTGATAGACAGAACTGCTATTTATTTGCTGAATAGACAGATTCATGGAAAAAATCATGACTATACTTAACAATAAAACGCTTTGAAAAGACCACATACGACGAAGACTTTTTGTTGCCGTCGGAAAAAGAAGAAGTCCCAACCCTATTAACATAGGAACTGGAAGTGGAAGGAAAGGTATTATCCACGCATATTGATATGTCTGTTCCATAAAAAAAGTTTTTTATTCTTAATTAATTGTTTCCGATTCACCGGATCTTACCTCGTTCGAAAAAAGTCAATAAAAAATCAAGATGTGCACTAACTATTAGTATTTATTCTGAGTCTTTTCAAAATGGTTCAAATATTCAAAACAAGAAAGTTACAATGGGTCAAATAAGATGACCGAGTTAGATATAAAAATGAATACTTATAAAATGAAAATATAAAGTATTATTACGAGAATTCCCGTAATAATAATTTATATTCATAGAGCAAGGTTAAAAAATTACGCTAAAAAGAGTACTTGATGCTGATATTAATTATAGGATTAACTAAGGTCATCGGTCTAATGAAATAAAAACTCTTGAATTTAGTTAGTTTCTTTCAACTCATTAACTAATTCATTATGGGATTTATTATTTTCCATTTCAATCAAAACGATTTCTTAGTAAACATTAGACTATTATAGATCTAAAATGAACTTTTTTATCAAAAAAACGACTTATTTTTTTTATCAAACCGCGTATCCTTTAACAGATTTATTAGTAATCTCATTCGAATTTTAAAATTGAATTTAGGTGTATTCTTTTCTCGAGTTTGACTAAAAAAAGACTCAAGTTTTTTATTAGGCAAAAGTTTATAATCCTTTGAGGTATTTTATTACATGTAAATAAAATCTAGAATGACGAAAATCAAGGTCTTTTAGGTTCTTTTTTTATTTTATTAAATAATTAAGTTTTATTTCTATGACCTAGCAGATTCTAAAGATATAAATTTGAGAGATAAAGAACGAGAACTAAGAATTCCAAACCAAAAATTTTTGGTTTTATGAATATTGTATGGAATCCAAATTTTTTTATTTCGAGTAATTTTTGATCCAATTTTCACGGATCTTTGACATATCTATCTTTCTTTTTTATTTTAGGAAGAGAATATTATTTATAGAAAAATAGATAATGAATAAGAAATAATAATTTATCTTGAACAATAGATGTCTTTCACATCCAACTATAACAAAGATTTTAAAATGGCAGTTCCAAAAAAACGTACTTCTATATCAAAAAAGCGTATTCGTAAAAATATTTGGAAAAGGAAAGGATATTGGGCAGCGTTAAAAGCTTTGTCATTAGGGAAATCTCTTTCTACCGGCAATTCCAAAAGTTTTTTTGTACGACAAACAAAAAAGTCCTAAAATATTGGAATAATCGGAATGGATTTGACTCAAAAAATTGGCTCAATAATTTGTTAATATAAAATTCACAATTGGCAGTCCCTATTCTAATCAATATGAAATAGACCAGGGTTGAGCCTTATAAGATGTCTAAAATAAGATGTCTAAGAAAAGAATAAAGAAAAAAATACAAGGGTTTTTTATTTCTTTTTTTATTTAGTTGTAGTATATTTTCACTAAGATTTTTGTGGTGGGGAGTCTTATTTTCCCCATCGACCTTTACAAAAATGAAAACAGTTTTTTTATTCTATCGAGAGAATTATCTACTTGAAAAAGTTGGATTTTAGAATAGGATAAACTACGTCAAAGCCTTAAGATAAAAAAATAGATAAATAAACGGAACACCCTAAAAATAAATGAAACTAATGAGCCTTAAAATTGACTTTTGAACTCATTTTTTTTATAAAATTTAATCTTTACTACAAAACTTTTTTGATTGAATTGACTTGTTCAATCTCGACGATTGAATATAAATAGGCTATTATTAGTTCGAGCAAGCCGCTATGGTGAAATCGGTAGACACGCTGCTCTTAGGAAGCAGTGCTAGAGCATCTCGGTTCGAGTCCGAGTGGCGGCATGCCATCTTCTAAAAGAGATCCAATAGATCCTATAATAAAAATAAATTAAATTCCCGATTTCTATTTATTAATTAATATTAATTTAGGGGATTTCCTCCCCCTTTTTCATTTTTATGATCTTTTCAACTTTAGAGCATATATTTACTCATATTTCCTTTTCAATTGTTTCAATTGTAATTACAATTAATTTGATAACCTTATTGGGCAATGAAATCATAAAATCATATGATTCGTCAGAAAAGGGGATGATAGTTACTTTTTTATGTCTAACGGGATTATTAATAACTCGTTGGGTTTATTCGGGCCATTTCCCACTAAGTGATTTATATGAATCATTAATCTTTCTTTCATGGAGTTTTTCCCTTATTCATATAGTCCCTTATTTCAAAATAAGAAAAAATTATTTAACCACAATAACTGCCTCAAGTACTATTTTTACCCAAGGCTTTGCTACTTCGGGTCTTTTAACTGAAATACGTAAACCCACAATATTAGTACCTGCTCTACAATCGGAGTGGTTAATAATGCACGTAAGTATGATGATATTGAGCTATGCGGCTCTTCTTTGTGGATCATTATTATCAGTAGCACTTCTAGTCATTACATTTAGAAAGATTTTTTATAGTTATAAAAGTAATAATTTATTAAAATTAAATGAGTCATTTTCGTTTGCTGAAATCCAATACCAATACAAGAATGAAAGAAACAATATTTTTAAAAAAACGAAGCTTTTTTCTGCTAAGAATTATTACAAGGCTCAATTGATTCAACAATTAGATTATTGGAGTTATCGTGTGATTAGCCTAGGATTTATATTTTTAACCATGGGTATTCTTTCAGGAGCAGTATGGGCTAATGAAGCATGGGGATCATATTGGAGTTGGGATCCAAAGGAAACTTGGGCCTTTATTACTTGGATCGTATTCGCAATTTATTTGCATACTCGAACAAATAAAAATTTTCAGGGGGCAAATTCCGCAATTGTGGCGACTCTAGGCTTTCTTATAATTTGGATATGCTATTTTGGGGTAAATCTATTAGGAATAGGGCTACATAGTTATGGTTCATTTACGTTAACCTCTAGTTAAATTCAAGAAAAGTTCTTACGAATACAAACAGAGTGGGATACGTTGTATATAAAATTCTGTCAACCGGCGAGAACCGTGTGAATCACTACACTACTTGATTGACACGGTTCTCGCAAAGACCAAGTATATTGGGTGAAACTTCAAATTTTGTTTTTACTTTATTTAATTAAGAGAATAAAAATCCTTCTTTTTCTTTTTTTTAGTCAACCAACTCTTAAAAATCATAGGAGTTTTTTCTTTAAGAAAACTATCTATAAAAATAATTAGATAGAATACCTTCAACCTTGTCAACTGAGAGTGAAAGAACAAAATCAGGATACATACCAATACCTAGTACAGGGAGAAAAATGGAGATCGAAACAAATAACTCGCGCGGTCCAGAATCAAAAAAATAAGAGTTTGGAGTATTAAATAACTTGTATCCATAGAACATCTGGCGTAACATAGATAATGAATAAATAGGAGTTAATATCATTCCAATTGCCATTACGAAAGTGATGGCAATTTTGGGCATTAAAAGATATTTTTGGCTAGTAATTATTCCTAAAAAGACTATCACTTCTGCAACAAAACCACTCATACCCGGTAATGCAAGCGAAGCCATGGAAAAACTACTGAACATCGTAAATATTTTTGGCATGGGGATAGCTACTCCGCCCATTTGGTCGAGATAAACAAGACGTATTCTATCATAACTCGTTCCTGCTAAGAAAAAAAGTGCAGCACCAATAAACCCATGAGAGATTATTTGTAAAATAGCTCCATTGAGTCCCGTATCGGTTATAGAAGCAATTCCTATAAGTATGAAACCCATATGAGATACGGAGGAATAGGCTATTCTTTTTTTTAAATTGCGTTGGCCGGGAGATGTTGAAGCTGCATAGATTATTTGTATTGTACCTACGATCATCAACCAAGGAGAAAATATAGAATGAGCGTGTGGTAATAATTCCATATTAATCCGAATCAATCCATACGCTCCCATTTTTAATAAAATTCCAGCTAGAAGCATACAAGTACTGTAATGTGCCTCTCCATGGGTATCTGGTAACCATGTATGTAGGGGTAGAATCGGCGATTTGACAGCAAAAGCAATAAAAAATCCAATATAGAATATTATTTCCAAAGCCACAGGATATGGCTGATTCACTGATGTTTCAAAATTTAATGTTGGTTCATTAGAACCATATAAACCAATACCCAGAACTCCCATTAAGAGAAAGATGGAACCTCCCGCCGTGTACAAAATAAATTTTGTGGCTGAGTAGAGACGTTTCTTTCCTCCCCACATTGATAGAAGTAGATAAACCGGAATTAATTCCAATTCCCACATTATGAAAAAAAGTAAAAGGTCCCGAGAAGAAAATGATCCTATTTGACCACTGTACATTGCTAACATCAAGAAATGAAATAATCGAGAATCCCGAGTAACAGGCCAGGCTGCTAAAGTAGCTAAAGTAGTGATAAATCCTGTTAATAACACGGGCCCTATAGACAGTCCATCTATTCCTAATTTCCAACGGAAATCAAAAAAATTGATCCATTTATAATCCTCTACTAGTTGGATTAATGGATCGTCCAATTGGAAATGATAACAGAATGCATAGGTTGTTAGAATAAGTTCTAACATGCATATACATATTGTATACCACCTAATTACCCTATTTCCTTTATGTGGAAGAAATAAAATAAAGGAACCCGCAAATATTGGTAAAACTACAATTATTGTTAACCAAGGAAATTTGTTCGTGGTAAAGACAAGATACACTTGGACCAGAAAACCTGTGCTCAAAAATAAGATATTTTTGAGCACAGGTTTTGGCGG